TTGTAATGAAGTGTATGAATTACGTATGAACGGAAGAATAAAGAGAATTTTTGACTTAAAACTAAAATTGGAAGTTGCAACAGATCAAAATGGAAAGGAATTGATAAAACAGTACTAAAAACAGAATCTTGTCACTTAGATCTATTAAGGTTTATAGGGTTTTGTATAGACAAAAAAAATAAAATGATTCAAATTATATAATATTACATAGTGGAATTTGAAAAAAAAATTCAGTATTTGGGAGATAAAGACACAAAAATCAGAAACAATATAGAATCCCTTTTTTGATTTGAGCACTTAACCAATGAATTTCGGTGTTCCAAAAATAATTCGCAGAAAAGAGAGATCTTTGTACTTTACTTATTTTTTAGTAGAATACCATTTGAAGTGTATAAAGTGTATAAGAAGGGTTGCATTTATTAAACACGTACGCGGATGGCTATAATATCCGACTTCTCTTTTATTTTAGTACCTTCTATTCGGGACAGCCCGGGTCGTCTTTTATCAAACGAAAATCTCTATTCAATGCAAAAATGAAGTAGAATAATTTTATGATAATTCCCTATCGACAACATATCTATCTAATAGATATCTCTAATTTATGTTCTGGGGTTTACATAGACGCATATATTTTGTTATAATTAAAATTGAGAAGGATTTTTTGATTAAAAAAAAGAAATACTGATTAGTTTTATCTCAATTTGTATTTTCTTATGTATGTCATTAGGAAAACACAATTTTGAGATTAAAATCTCCAGAGGCGTTCATAAATTCGAAGTAAGCATAAGCAGTCAATAGTTAATGGTTCCAATTTGTCGGCTGAAAATCCACATGTGATTTCTCAATAGAAAACCGAGAGAATGTTTTTAGCATTGTGGATTTTGAGATACTCTAGAATGAATCGAAGGAATGGATCAAACCCAAAACAAAAAAAATGAAAAATTTCAAGTACAATAAAAATTTAGTAATCCGAGAAGATTTTTGTATCATTTTGGCGGCATGGCCGAGTGGTAAGGCGGGGGACTGCAAATCCTTTTTCCCCAGTTCAAATCCGGGTGTCGCCTGATCAAACAAAAAACCCGAAATCTCTTCTTTTCTTCTGTTCTGCTGATATAACTCGGAGAATTATTCTCCGGTAGAAACAGAGGAAAGACTGTTGATTTTTTGTTTGATTCTAAACATTTGGTCTGAGGTTTTTCGAAAAAAAAAAGATTGTGAATCCTCGTTCGCATCTAGGATTCAAGGAAATATTATAATCTAGTCTATAGTAGGGAGCTTTTAAGACTTTATGATTCCCTTCTATTACTATACTAAGGGACTGTCTAATGACTGGATCTTGGATTAGATTGTAGAGCCTGCTAAGAAATATGATTCTATTTAGAATTTTGGAAAGGGTTGGAAGTTGCGTTATATATGACGGACTTGTGAGATGAACGCTGGGGTATCCAATCAATATTAGATTCGATGGATAATCTTTTTTTTTTATAGAAAAAAAGAAAGAATTTTTTTTGATAACCCCTAGCCAAGCCCCCTACCCCTCAGAAATAATCGGGAAAGAGGGTATGGATTAGGGGAAATAGAGGTCTGTACTAGATAGTGATTTATCTTTTTTAGTGATTTCTCCCTTTCCTTTTTACTTATGAGGGTCAACAAAAAAATAGGCCTTATTATTCACATGTTCCTATTCCCTTTGGATATTTTGCTTGTGTTTAATCTTTCCCGATTCGAAATCAGAATCAGATTGGTTTATCAATAGTGTTCGGACAAAATCCCCTTTTTTTGACTCTGCACCATTGATTCCACTATTATTAGTGAGGAATAATTCCTTTGTATTTATAGAGATAGGAGACATAATTCACATGGATATAGTAAGTCTCGCTTGGGCTGCTTTAATGGTAATCTTTACATTTTCCCTTTCACTCGTAGTGTGGGGAAGAAGTGGGCTCTAGAAGTACTACTAAATTGAGTTGAGGAATCAAACCGTATCACTTGTTTTATAGATCATTCTGCAACGCGTTTTGAACTATTTAAAATCAAAATATCTGAATTTCGAATTTCATTGGAGTCAAATGGAGTAATCTATGATATGAATCAGACTCTTTCAATCAAAGAGATATTTGAGTGATTCCCCTGTTTGTATTTCGAAAAGAAGGGGATTCTGATGATTAGAAATTGATTCTAACCTAAGATTCTTCCGAAATTTTCTATTTCAATCAATGGAATGGGCTCTTACCATCTTTATAGATGGATACTGAGGAAGACCAGACCCCCTTTTTTTGTTTGATTGCTTTTCCTTTTTACTGTTCAAAGAACAAGTGGTTTTGTTAAGTGTATACGAACTTTATATGAGAAATGATATAGAGTAGTTATCTAACGAGAGACTATGCAATAATAAGATATTGCTTCGGACGAATCACATATTGGGCATTTATCGCTTGGTTTCTAATCTTATAATCTTATAAAGGCGATTTTTGCTTTATCAACTTTTTTCATATTAAGGTTTGGGAGTTAAAAATAAGTGAGGTTTCCTCTTCTTTATTAGGAAAAGGAATTAGAATCCTAAGATAATTCTTATCTTAGATTGATCAGAACAAATAGATGTAGCAAATAAATAGAATTGGGTGTTATGTCAATTCTATACAATATGTTATGTCAATTCCATACAATATATGGAATTAATAGAATATATTACATGATCATAATTTGTAGATTGATCTATAGAATCTATCTTTATTCTAGATTAAAACTTTATAGAATAAGAGATCAATAGTATGGTAGAAAGAAGGATTCATCTATTTCTTTCTTACCATACTATCAAATTAATAGAATACTGCCGATTTAAGTCCGCTCATTTCATTTAAGTTAAGACGCGAAATGGGAATCCTTTTCATTTGACTTCGTCAATTTTTGATAAGAACTCAGAAGGAAAGTTTTCTTCAAATTCATTTGAAAATTCAAATGAATTAATCATTTTGACTAACTGTTTTTACATAAATGATAAGTAGAAAGGCGGTAGGAACTAGAATGAATAGTGCAGTAGCAATAAATGCAAGAATATTTACTTCCATAATCTCATCGGTTTTTTTACTTCACAATAACTCGGGATTTAATCCCATAGAGATGATAAATCTTTCGTCTGTAAATTCAATGAATGAATTACCTCTCGATGATCTTGAATGGGATCAATATCATAAATAACAATATCTGATCTATCAAATCAACTCGTAGTCGAGACTTGAATAGTATAACATAGGAAGTTCTTTTATCCATACCAAAAAAAATTTTGATTTCTGAACCAATTAATCCAAAATTCCTTGTATTTATTATCTGTTTCCTTGTTTTTTCTATAACTTATCTTGCGTCTTGCTTGGATAATCCTCTGATGAAGGATTATCAGATTGCCTTTTCACTTCGATTAGTCACATAGTTACAAATCTAAACAAACAATAAACGCGAAATGGAAACCATAGGAAAGAAAAAAGAAACAAAGACTCCTTTTTGCTTGGGAATGAAATTATGCCCCCTGACACCCTTTCTATGTTCTATGAAAGGGTGAAATGAATAGATGTATTTATTGGATATTGGATCCGTCGGGACTGGCGGGGCTCGAACCCGCAGCTTCCGCCTTGACAGGGCGGTGCTCTGACCAATTGAACTACAATCCCAGAAAATAAGGGATCTAGCAGAAGATTTTCTTCTTTTTTAGCTTCGTATGCGGTATTTCTGAAGGACAAGGTGGGTTATACCATCTTATGGTAGATTGGCGAATTATTGGGCCGAGCTGGATTTGAACCAGCGTAGACATGTTGCCAACGAATTTACAGTCCGTCCCCATTAACCACTCGGGCATCGACCCAGGAAGAATCAATTTGAGGCTTATTGGTAATCGATGATCAACTTCCTTTCGTAGTACCCTACCCCCAGGGGAATTCGAATCCCCGCTGCCTCCGTGAAAGAGAGGTGTCCTAAACCACTAGACGATGGGGGCTAACTTGCTCAACCGCCCTCATACTATGATCATAGTATGATCAGTTTTTTGAAATTGTCAATATAATGGAATGGTATGATTAGATCTGAGGGATCTTTGCGTTTTTCAGAGAATTGTATCGAATTTTTTTATTCGTCTATTCATATTAAAGAATAATAGGGATAAAAAAATACTAGGGATAGGAGTTTTTCAGAGAATGATTGGTCCGTCAGAAAAGAAATGGGAGGGATCAGTTCTTTTTTTTTTTTTCTTTCATTCATTGTTAAGATGAGATATCCTTATCTCTATCTCACACTAAACCAAGAAAGTAACAACCAATCAATCTAGTAAAATAAATCTATTAAGCGAGATCAACAAGTTATTGAAAATCTTCTATAAAAATTTAGTTCAAGGGGACAAGTAGAATCTCTCCATCACACGATTCAATTAAATATCTTGAAATTTATTTTATGTCGAATTGGTAACTGTCCATGTTATGTATCAATCAAGTCAATTTTTCTTTGATAGGAATCATTTCAATAAAATAAATTAGGGTCAGTCTTAAAAAAATTGACCCTAGAGTTGCTAGGCAAATCCATTTGATTATTTAAAATAAGCCACTAGCCACTATGAGTCTAGTGCATATACTTATGTATATAATATATGTGCATATAGATATTTTATCTACATAGCGACCCGTTGGGGAATTTAATCAAATAAGCCCTTTTAACTCAGTGGTAGAGTAACGCCATGGTAAGGCGTAAGTCATCGGTTCAAATCCGATAAGGGGCTTTGGGGTTTTTCAGAAAAGTCCATAGTATTCAGAAAATAGAGATATTTTTTTTATTCCAAATAAAAAAAGTCACTAACTAGCTACTACGTTATCATTATACTGAGTTAGAGTATTATAGTAGTTCTAGTTAGAAAGTGTAACATTTGTTCAGTAAATTTTAATTATTATGAATAATAATTCTAATCCACCTCTTGAATTACCAGAGATCCTTATTTTTCCTTATAGATCCCAATCAAATTC